TCTGAATTTCGAATAGTATTCAAGATCCTCTGTTTTCGATTATCTAATAAATCACTTAATGAAAGTAGATTATCTTCCCATTCATTCACAACTTCACTTCCATGATCTCTTCCCGAACCAAACATGAATCTTTCGATTCATTTGGCTCTCACGCTCAGTTACTTATGGGCCATTCCCATATCTTTTAAGGTAATGAGCCTACCCTCTTTTCCTTTCTCTGTTCGTATTCCAAGATATTGAAACTGATACAAGATCAGAATATTCGGAGGGCTCTTCCGACCAGACAAAAAAAATATGTAATTGTCAGCAAAGTTGTTTCTTTTTTTTTTTTCTTCAAATCCAAAAAATTCTTCTAATTTGATACATAGGTCGTCGATTCAGCATTGGATAAAAAAAGGGCAAGACACCCATTTTTCCAGTAAATGGTTCAAATGATTTTATCGATATGAGTGTTCTATATCAGATAAATTGCCAACTATTCATTTTGAAACCATCTCCGTACTAACGTAGTAGTAGAAAGAGTACTATGTTGTGCCTGGACTTCAGCCGGTTTAGCTTTAACCATGTTAAGGGTACCACATTATTGGTTGATAGAGAATCAAAGTTCATTTACCAATGAGTCACGAAATGCTATGGTTCTTACATATGATTTCTGAATTTATTCAGAAGTAATTCGTCGAGATCATGCACCCTTCTTTCCTATTAAAAAAAAAAAAGAAAGTGCAGCCGGTTGGATCCAGCCTATTCTTGAAATACACAACTCGCACACACTCCCTTTCCAAAAAAGATCAATACACCAAGCACTACACTTAGATTTATTAGATTTGTTGCTAAAATATCGGTATTAAACCCGAAACTCCCGGCGGATGACCAGTAACCCAAGTAAACGAAAGAATCGGTTACATTTTTCATATGCTCTCCTCTTATAGATAGGACTAAAAAAATCGAACAGAGTTCTTTTTGTATCACTTCGTACCCCTTTTTTTATTGATTTCTTTTTTTTTAATTGACTTATTTACCCTATTTCTAAATAGGAATATATTCATTTCATTTTATATCATAAAAAAATGTAAAAATGGATTCTTTATCATTATTTAATTTCAATTGAAGTTTCCTAATACTTATTAGGTCCCAGGTTTCATGTCAATTTCGAAATACCTCGTTTGTTGCAACACTTACTAAAAGTTCAAAAAAAAAGGTTTCTATTAAATTAAGGACGGGAAGGAAGAAAGCGAGTGGATCTACTAATTCCTCATCCTCAAATCAGTCCTCCCCAGGGGGTATTGTCTCAACAAAGAAATGATTGTAGAAGTGAAGTTTTGGTAGAATTCGAAGAAGCAAAGCAAGCGGCAAGTCGACGGCAATAAAATAAGAAAAGAAGTATTTGTCACGTTTATAGGACTAAACAAAAGGATTCGCAAATAAAAGCGCTAATGCCACGACCAGCCCATAAATTGTTAAAGCTTCCATAAAAGCCAGACTAAGCAATAAAGTACCTCGTATTTTACCCTCTGCTTCTGGTTGTCTCGCGATACCTTCTACGGCTTGGCCCGCAGCAGTACCTTGACCAACTCCGGGTCCAATAGAAGCAAGCCCTACGGCCAATCCAGCAGCAATAACGGAAGCGGCAGAAATCAGTGGATTCATGGTAAGTTCCTCGCACCAAAATTAAGAATAAGAAATGGTTAATGATACATTCAACCAATGAATTATTACTTAACTTATTGTTCCCTCACTAAGATCCATCCGGTCAAAGTAACTAAGAACTCCAAATTGAAGTAATGATATTACTGAATCATCAGGACTATTTTGATATCTCGTTTTTAGTCCCTATCCGTGGAGTCTTTGTAAATCCATACATACGGTTCCAGTTCTTCCATTTCTTTGTTCCGAACCATTCTTTCAATTCTTCGCCCTTTCTCTTCATATGCTTAACTTCATCTGTTTATCCATTCAACCCACAGTCACAGATGAAACGTAAGGACTTGTATTGAAGTGAAATCCATCTAAATGGAGTGGGATGGAATATATGGATAGTCCATATATAACTAGTAAATATCTAATATCACATATACATGCCTTTCTTCCATAACGTAAACCACCCACATCTTCTATTGAATCGGATTCTAGAATCATTCTTCGAAACATACACAGGATTGGCTTATAGCCATTACATATTCTTTATCATTATTCGCATCGCATCCGCATGGATATAAACAAACGGAGTCATCATCCCCCGAATCATTACATATCAATGCAAAATTGGATTGATCCAATTGAATTGCAATTGCAATTAATGACGATTTTGGTCAATCGTTGAATTCGATGAAATCAAATGAAATGGAAATGATTCTATAGAACATAGTTTTTCTTTTTGTTTGTTTGTTTAGGCGCACGTCGGAAACAGATAACAATTGTTATTCAAATTATGAATCGTAATTGACTGAACAAATAGAAATAGAATATCGATTGGAGAGGTATGAATAAATCCGGGAATCCT